TAGGGATGACAGGATTTGAACCCGTGACATTTTGTACCCAAAACAAACGCGCTACCAAACTGCGCTACATCCCTTTCAATTGGTCTACAGTGTCATTGTAGAGAATCCCTGTCTTGTTTTCCACATCTTTATTTCCTACATTGATATACCCAAACTATCTTATCATTTCTTCCTTCTTCCTTTTGGTCTCATATATCATATAACAAACATATAATATGGTAAAAGACTTATATAAAGTATGAAATAAATATGAAATCTACCACAAAAAATGAATATTTTTTAGGAATTTAAGGCGGAAATGGACGTATTTTTTTCTTTTAATAAATATCTATTTTGTACATTTCAATTTGAATTAGGAACTCCGCGTACAAGTGGTAAGTCATTAACTACATATACACATCCGGTCATATATGTATTACCATTATGTATTACAAATTACAATAAAATTAAAATAACGAATACAGAAAGAGGAGTTTTTAAAATGCGAGATCTAAAAACATATCTCTCCGTGGCACCGGTAGTAAGTACTCTATGGTTCGGGTCTTTAGCAGGTTTATTGATAGAGATCAATCGTTTTTTTCCGGATGCGTTGATATTCCCCTTTTTTTCATTCTAGCTATTGATATGGGAAGGGGAAGAAGATTAGAGATACAATCAAATATCTGTAACTAATCCCTACCCCTCCCTTCTTTTTTTCTTTGTTTTTTCTTTTTTTCTTTTTTTACTTATTCTTTCTAAAAAAAAAAAAAAAACAAAGAAAAAGCGGTTTCACCCTCAGTGAAACTATGAACTCGGGCTCAGGCTCAAATTAAATTAATAATAGAATGGAAATGCGGTGGTTGGGGCAACAATATCATACAAGATACTTAACTGAAAATGAAATACTGTACGGCAATTAAAAATTATAAATATAGTTAGAAATCATTATATTACTTATTATTTATTACTATATTGATTGCAACAAAATATTTCTTTCATAATTTGATTTCGAGTTACCTGCTTCTATTTTTGTGTCCTTTCTTCTTCCTTGCTTCGGGTCGGAAAATTAAAGAATTGAGTGAATCAAAAACCAAAGGAGGTTCATGGCTAAGGGTAAAGATGTCCGAGTAACGGTTATTTTGGAATGTACCAGTTGTGTTCGAAATCGTGTTAATAAGGAATCAATGGGCATTTCCAGATATATTACTCAAAAGAATCGACACAATACGCCTAGTCGATTGGAATTGAGAAAATTCTGTCCCTGTTGTTACAAACATACGATTCATGGGGAGATAAAGAAATAGATCGAACCGATCGCTCGTGTGTCAGTCTTCCAAGGAAGATGAAAAATTACATATTATATATAACAATATATATATATAATTTATTTAAATATAATTTAATTTATTTAAATATAAACAAATAAATATAAACAAACCAAATCCTATTTCGATCGGATCAAAGATGATGTAGAATTAAGAAATAGGATTGGGATTTTCAGGATAAGGAATAAACAAACCATGGATAAATCCAAGCGAATCTTTCTTAAATCTAAGCGATCTTTTCGTAGGCGTTTGCCTCCGATCCAATCGGGGGATCGAATTGATTATAGAAACATGAGTTTAATTAGTCGATTTATTAGCGAACAAGGAAAAATATTATCTAGACGGGTGAATAGATTGACCTTAAAACAACAACGATTAATTACTATTGCTATAAAACAAGCTCGTATTTTATCTCCGTTACCTTTTCTTAATAATGAGAAACAATTTGAAAGAAGCGAGTCAACCGCTAGAGCTGCTGGTCTTAGAACCAGAAAAAAAATAGGTTGACTCTTCAATTGAATTGAATCAAAATAAAATTCCAATCCAAACTCAAATGCGGATTGACGTTTTTTTTTTGTTCGAAAAATCGTAAAATCGAAATGTCCTGTCGTAAGAAAAAAAATGGGAGAAGAGGAATAAATATTTTTTATTTAACGTCTTTCTTCATTTTGATGACTTTATCATATTTTATCATACTAATTTCTACTCTACCTTCCCAGAGTTCATTCTCCAGGGAACTCCATTTAAACTATTCCAACGGATTCCTTCCAATCTCTTTATTTTATGATCTCATTGGAAATCATATAAAGACAACTCTTATTTAATATAGCTATTTGTGCAAGTATTTTACGATTAAGAAGTAACTGTCTCTTGTACAGATTGTGTATAAATTTACTATAACTTAAGTATACTTGATTCTCGCGAATTACTGCATTTATCCGAGTGATCCACAACCGACGAAAATCTCTCTTTTGTCTACCTCTATCCCGATGAGCCGAAACCAAAGCTCTTATTTTCTGTTGAGTAATAGTACGAGTAAGTCTTGAATGAGCCCCTCGAAAGGTTGATGCAAATAAACGAATTTTTGTTCTACGTCTTCGAGCTATATACCCTCGTTTAATTCTGGTCATTGAATAAATGAAACTTTGATGAATAACTAATTGATTTCCTTTCTTTCAGTTATTCCCTTCCCGTATCCTAGTCTATTAATAACAAAACGGATTCTTCCAATGTATAAAATTTAAATTCCAATGGCTTTTGCTACTATAACCTTCCCGACCACGATTTTTTTTTTTTTTTCTAGGTGAAATGCCTAGAAAAAATTGTATTGATATTAGGTATCAAAAACACATAAAACATAAAAGTAGTAAATATAAATGGATATAGTGGGTTCCATCGTTTCTATGGTTACTTCTTAAACGGTGAGGTCCTCTCTATACACCGGAGCCCTTCTTTCATTTAATCAATGTTATTGTTAACTTGTACAGTTCACACTCTTTGGCTCTACCCATAATTATCCAGTACGAGGTCTTTCACAATGAGATCTACTTATACAGTAACGGTATTTAATTATGAAGATTAGCTGAGTAGCTGACCCTGTTAGTCCGTTCTTGCAAGAGTAAGGCATAATTTTTCTGCTTTTTAAAATAGTATTTCCCCTGCTTAATGGATATCATTTGCTATCAATGGAGAATTCTTTCTCATCTTAAATTTAAAACGGAGTTGATTGGATTTGCACCAACGGAAACCATACATTTGATACCACAATAGAAGGATAGATCTTTTTTATTTTTAGATATTGAATGGAGTTCTTCCATTCTAGTCTATTCACTGGTACTGATCGTTGATACTGGATCAATTGTTTTCTTTCTTTTGTCCTAGCCCATGATCTGAACGAGTCGCACATACACCCTAGTACATGTTCCTCGTCGCTGAGGACATCCCCCAAGAGCGGGGGATTTCGTGACATTTCTGATTGGCTGTCTTGTGTTTCTAATAAGTTGTTTAATAGTTGGCATATTGAATCATATACATAATGGGCTGGTTTAGATCGATCTTAACCGGATGATTATGAATTATTTTATTTCTATATTAATAGATTAATGAATAGAATATTAAATCCGGTAAGAAGATAAAATCTCAAATCATCAATTCGTCTGAAATTTTTGTTATTTTTTCTTTTTTATTCAGTCGCTACAAGATCAACAATTCCATGAGCTTGGGCTTCTGTTGCTGACATAAAAACATCTCTTTCCATATCTTCGGATACAACCCATAAGGGTTTGCCTGTCCTTTGTACATAAACCCTTGTGACGGTTTCGCGCAGCTTCAAAAGTTCTTCCGCTTCCAAGATAAATTCTCCCGTCTGTGCCTCATAAAAAGAACTAGCAGGTTGATGGATCATTACCCTGATGATATAACATAATAAATGTTTATTCTATCTCGCATGATGATAAGGTGAAGAGATAAAGAATAATAAAATATATAATTGAACAACCGTACAGGCATCTTTTACGCATTGCATACGGCTCTATAATGGAATTCGTTTTTACCTTACTTAAATATCAAATAAATTAAATATAGGGTCTATCAGACTCGGGTTGGTAAATGATCCAATAACCACCCTTCTTTTTGTTTTTGGAGTAGTTCAAAAATACTATGATGGCTCCGTTGCTTTATATATTTATTTCGTCTGTTATTTAGCAATCCCAAAGTTTCTTTTTTTTTTTTTTTCAAATAAAAAAACAAGATTTTTTTTATTTTCATATTCTTTCATAACCTAAATATTGTTAAGAGCCTCCCGGCGTGAAAACAAAAAAGTTTGTGACGCTGAAATAGGCCTCCCGATAGATTAGATAAAATCGGAAATACCTTTTATCTCATACTACTCTTTCGATACATAATTTAAGGGTTAAAAAAATTTATCATATCGAATTCGAAGTGCCATGCTATTATTACTTAATATTCATATTTCATATAGCGCGAAGGCATAGTCTTCTTTTTTCTCTCAAATCAAATAAAAAACTCATTGGCGCCAAGCGTGAGGGAATGCTAGACGTTTGGTAATTTCTCCTCCGACCAGAATAAAAGATCCCATTGAAGCGGCTAATCCCATGCATATTGTCTGTATATCTGGTCGCACAAATTGCATAGTATCATAAATAGCTACTCCGGGTATTACCCATCCGCCAGGAGAATTTATAAACAAATATAGATCTTTGGTATCATCCTCTATACTGAGATATACCATAAGACCAATAAGTTGATTCGAGATCTCGCTATCAACCCCTTGGCCTAAAAAAAGTAATCTTTCTCGATAAAGTCGGTTGATTGGGATAAAGTTGTATCCCTTAGAAACCGTACATGCACCTTTTGATGCATACGGTTCAACAAAAATAACGAAAAAAAAAAAAGAATCAATGTGTAGATGTAGATTCTAGCGCTTTCTTTTATTTTATTTTTTTTTTTTTTTCATACCAGGTATAAAAAGGGGCTTTTCTTTCATTTTTCAAAAAAGATGGGTTTTGGCCTGTTTTGTTTATCTATAAAAAAAAATTACTAAATTTATCTAACTAACTTTTCATTGATGTATTGTTTCATCGAGATACAATCTCAATCGCGATGTAATTTTCTTGTTCCTGAATGGGCTTCTTCAATTTTTTTAGGTTTATGCTCTACTCCGAGTAAAGATCCGCCCGATTTGGATTTGCACATATATGACAAATGCCCCAATACCACGTCCTTTTGCTACGACTTCCTTTTTACAATTTATTTCATGTCTTACAACAGATATTCAATGCATTCATCATATTACTCGATTGATTAACTGTTTGAGATCACTTCTATTATAAATATATAAAGAAATAGAATATGATAGAAATAGTAATCATAAATAGATTTTTTACCGGTTTTTTTCTAAACGGAGCCTGGATACTTCATTTTATTGGCCTAACCAAGATAACCATAAATTATTCTAATTGATAATATTAATCTGTATACCCTCCCGAAAAAATGGATCTAATTGAACTTCACGCTCCAAATTTTTGATAATTCAATCAATCTTTCTTGGGCGAAGGGGAGGATATCTCGATCGGGGAAGAGAATGGGGAAATACCATATGACCCAATATATCTGACAAGTCGCACTATACGTCAATCCACAATGCATCTTCCTCTCCAGGACTTCGAAAAGGTACTCTTGGAACACCAATAGGCATTAAATAAAAGAAAAATTAAGTACTATATCTCACTTTGATGTGAAAGCGTAACAATGGATTTAGTGTCCTACTAATATTGGCCTTTATCATATTTTATCCATAGATTGACTAAGTTTATAAAAAAAGATAAAGAAGACAAAATGAATAAAGGAAAATTATTACAAATAAGTCCTTTGAATGATGAACAAATATATATATGCATTCACTCATAGAAAATGGTATCAACTCCCCTACCATTGCGTATTGGTACTTATCGGGTGTAGAATAGATCTGCTTCTTTTTGTTCCTACGAACAAAATAGTTTCATTATTACTAAAAGTAATTGAAAAGAATCAAACAAATATGAATTCTTTCCCCAAGATAATCCACTAAAAAGAGGGTCCACAGCATAGTTTTTTCCAATGCAATAAAGTTACATTGTGTCTATTTTTCATTGATAAAGGGGTATTTCCATGGGTTTGCCTTGGTATCGTGTTCATACCGTCGTATTGAATGATCCCGGTCGTTTGATTTCTGTCCATATAATGCATACAGCTCTGGTTGCTGGTTGGGCCGGTTCCATGGCTCTATACGAATTAGCAGTTTTTGATCCTTCTGATCCTGTTCTTGATCCAATGTGGAGACAGGGTATGTTCGTTATACCCTTCATGACTCGTTTAGGAATAACCAATTCATGGGGCGGTTGGAGTATCACAGGGGGTACTGTAACGAATCCGGGTATTTGGAGTTACGAAGGTGTGGCCGGGGCACATATTGTGTTTTCGGGCTTGTGCTTTTTGGCAGCTATCTGGCATTGGGTGTATTGGGATCTAGAAATATTTACTGATGAACGTACAGGAAAACCCTCTTTGGATTTGCCTAAGATCTTTGGAATTCATTTATTTCTATCAGGGGTGGCTTGCTTTGGTTTTGGTGCATTTCATGTAACAGGATTGTATGGTCCTGGAATATGGGTGTCCGATCCTTATGGACTAACTGGAAGGGTACAATCCGTAAATCCAGCGTGGGGTGTGGAGGGTTTTGATCCTTTTGTTCCGGGAGGAATAGCCTCTCATCATATTGCAGCAGGGACCTTGGGCATATTGGCGGGTCTATTCCATCTTAGTGTACGTCCACCTCAACGCCTATACAAAGGATTACGTATGGGAAATATTGAAACCGTCCTTTCCAGTAGTATTGCTGCTGTCTTTTTTGCCGCTTTTGTAGTTGCTGGAACTATGTGGTATGGTTCAGCAACTACCCCGATTGAATTATTTGGTCCCACTCGTTATCAATGGGATCAAGGATACTTCCAACAAGAAATATATCGAAGAATTGGTGCTGGGTTGGCTGAAAATCAAAGTTTATCTGAAGCTTGGTCTAAAATTCCCGAAAAACTAGCTTTTTATGATTACATCGGCAATAATCCGGCAAAGGGGGGGTTATTCAGAGCGGGCTCAATGGACAACGGGGATGGAATAGCTGTTGGGTGGTTAGGACATCCTATCTTTAGAGATAAAGAGGGGCGCGAACTTTTTGTACGTCGTATGCCTACTTTTTTTGAAACATTTCCGGTTGTTTTGGTAGACGGAGACGGAATTGTTAGAGCCGATGTTCCTTTTAGAAGGGCGGAATCAAAATATAGTGTCGAACAAGTAGGTGTAACTGTCGAGTTCTATGGCGGCGAACTCAACGGAGTCAGTTATAGCGATCCCGCTACTGTGAAAAAATATGCTAGACGTGCTCAATTGGGTGAGATTTTTGAATTAGATCGTGCTACTTTGAAATCCGATGGTGTTTTTCGTAGCAGTCCACGGGGTTGGTTTACTTTTGGACATGCTTCGTTTGCTTTGCTCTTCTTCTTCGGACACATTTGGCATGGTGCTAGAACCTTGTTTCGAGATGTTTTTGCTGGTATTGATCCAGATTTAGATGCTCAAGTGGAATTTGGAGCATTCCAAAAACTTGGAGATCCAACTACAAGAAGACAAGTAGTCTGATACAATATGCTTTGTTACTTGTTACTTTTCATTTTGATTTTCTTTTTGTTATTTTTAGATGGGGTACCAGATAAATCTTGATTTGAATCACTGCCTTTTCTTTGACTCTTGTTCTTTATTTATCCGGGAGACGATCCCAAATAAACAGGTATGGAAGCTATAATTGTAAACCACGATCGAATCTATGGAAGCATTGGTTTATACATTCCTTTTAGTCTCAACTCTAGGAATAATTTTTTTCGCTATCTTTTTTCGAGACCCGCCTAAAGTTCCAACTAAAAAGGTGAAATGATTTGTCATTATCTCAATTGAAGTACGGATCCTCCCAATATTGGGAGGATCCGTACTTCAACTAGTCCCCGTGTTCCTCGAATGGATCTCTTAGTTGTTGAGAGGGTTGCCCAAAAGCAGTATATAAGGCGTACCCAGTAAAACTTACAAGTAAACCAGATAAAAAGATGGCAACTAGGGTTGCTGTTTCCATGATTATATAGTTTTAAGACATTATAAAGTTTTAAGACCACAATGGATCTATGATAAGATCATTTATTTACAACGGAATGGTATACAAAGTCAACAGATCTTACTGAATATAAAATATTATGGCTACACAAACCGTTGAAGGTAGTTCTAGATCTGGCCGCCCAAAACGAACTAATGCGGGGAGTTTATTGAAACCATTGAATTCAGAATATGGTAAAGTAGCTCCTGGGTGGGGAACTACTCCTTTGATGGGTCTCGCAATGGCTCTATTCGCGATATTCCTATCTATTATTTTGGAGATTTATAATTCTTCCATTTTACTGGATGGAATTTCAATGAATTAGATTCACAAGAACCATTAACTGGCTTTTTCAATACAAAGTGAAGCGTTTAGGTTTCTGATTTTTATCCCATTCTATTTTGGTAGTTTGACCGTGGAATTTCTTTGTTTCTGTATTTCCGGAATATGAGTGTGTGACTTGGTATAAATGATCCTATGGATAGTACAGAGAATGGGTCTGTCATCTTGATAGAGATGGTTTTACTTCGTCGGATATTCATTCTAGTATCTGGAGCACGGAATATATGAAATAGATTACTATTAGAACTATGATTCATACTTAATAGTCAGACCTCGTGTCCGGACTTCAAAAAATTTTTTCAAAGAGTTAGAAGTTATAAATAGAAATATTTTTATTCTTTCAAACTTTCGTTTATGCTTATTTTGATCAAAGGACAAAACAAAGGTTTCTTTGGTTTGGATTTTTAGTCATTATATCTATTCATTGAATAAGTGATGATCCAATGGTTCTTACTCAGGGAATTTTGGGACTTAGACTTAGTTTGAAAGGGTTTTATTGAATCATCGTGGTTTTAGTATGAATCTGAGGTTTTAATCAATTCATAGGGTCTTAACAAGAGAATTCCTATCAATAATAAAGAAAACAGCAGTAAAGCCGCATTACACATAAATAACACCAAAGAAAATAGGTAAATAGAAGATTCAAGAGGCCTATAACGATCAATATATAGACGAATGAGCCGACTTGATTTTTTGGCATTATAACCACAAAGAAGATCTTTCGGATTTTTATTCTTTAGTATCTTCAAAAAAAAATTGAATCATAAATCATAGAATTAATAAATTTCAAACTTTATATTACACACATCCGTTAGAACTAGTATTTGGGTGTTTCTGTTTGAGCCGTACGAGATGAAATTTTCATATACGGTTCTCCGGGGGGGTCCCCTTTATTTACCTATCTCAATAAAATCTATGATTGGTTCGAAGAACGTCTTGAGATTCAGGCAATTGCCGATGATATAACTAGTAAATATGTTCCTCCTCACGTCAACATATTTTATTGTCTAGGGGGAATTACGCTTACTTGTTTTTTAGTACAAGTAGCTACCGGGTTTGCTATGACTTTTTATTATCGTCCGACCGTTACGGAGGCCTTTGCTTCTGTTCAATATATAATGACTGAAGCTAATTTTGGTTGGTTAATCCGATCAGTTCATCGATGGTCGGCAAGTATGATGGTCCTAATGATGATCCTGCACGTATTTCGCGTGTATCTCACCGGCGGCTTTAAAAAACCTCGTGAATTGACTTGGGTTACAGGTGTGGTTTTGGGTGTATTGACCGCATCTTTTGGTGTAACTGGTTATTCCTTACCTCGGGACCAAATTGGTTATTGGGCAGTAAAAATTGTAACAGGCGTACCAGACGCTATTCCTGTAATAGGCTCGCCTCTGGTAGAGTTATTACGCGGAAGTGCTAGTGTAGGACAATCCACTTTGACTCGTTTTTATAGTTTACACACTTTTGTATTACCTCTTCTTACCGCCGTATTTATGTTAATGCACTTCCCAATGATACGTAAGCAAGGTATTTCTGGTCCTTTATAAAGTATAAAGAATATATACCATCGTGTAATCAATCATCTATCACTTGGGGTAGGAACACTAGTATTTCATTGCTACAAATATGGATTATTGAAAAAAAAAAATAAGAC